GCTAGATCTACTTGCGGCAAACGGCACCTTCCTTTCCGTACGTAAGGCAATGGTTGTTATTGAAGTTCAGATCAGGGAATACCCTAGGTTTCGGCTTTTTCCACGGTTCCGTAACGGTAGGTTTCGGCTCCTCGCTACATCCCTTCTGCTCCTACTAAGGATAAGGACGCTGCTGAACCGATAGGATTTGCCGAGCGAGCACTACCATAACTTCAACTTCAACTTAAACTTAACTTAACTTATGGTATCTGACCAGTGTTAAGCATTAGCCAACCAGGGAAAGAAACTAAGCGACTACCTGCGCTGTCACACGGCTCCATTTATCGAAGAAAGGGATCAGACTGCTGCCATTAAGGCAATGAAATTGACGAGGAAGAGTAAGGAGTTTGGAATGACAACTAGTCACTTCTTGCTGAAGATCTGTTCAGTGAAGGAAGCTTCACTATGATGTGTTAATGCCAATGGAGGATATGTTGCATGTTTGGTGTCCAAAGAAATGAGGATACTGGAACTAGCTTCTGGGGTCCAAGGATACCTCCGCCTTTCACTTTCATCTCTTGATACCGAAATTCGCCTAAGGTCTGGCCTTCTACTCTACTTTGATTCAGATTCATTTGTCGAGAGATAGTGGATAGAATGAATAGTAGAAGTTCCGCTGTAAGCAGTTACGAATGGGGAGGGTATCATTAAACCCAGTCTTCGCTTAAGACTTATCTAGTTTTGCTCCCTACTCTCAAGTAAGTAGAAGGGGAAGGGACAAATACCTTTACTTGGTCTAACAGTCCAAGAGCTCTCACGGTAATTGGATAGCTGGCTTGAACCAAGCCAAAAGGCGGCATCACCTTGAACCAATGAATTCTCAGATTACTGGCAGTAATTCGTTCATTTCAATGAAAGAGCAGGTAGCTATAAGTTTCCCCACTCTACTCTAATAGTCTTTTTTAGATTCAAGCTTATTTCCTTGAGGATCGCAACCCGAATCTTAGGATAGTCTACTTTCTGTTCTGATAGTATAGGAATAGCAGTCACAGAGGGAGGATCACAAATAAGTGTATTCTTACTAGATGAGACATCTTCTCTATTCTTACTAGAAGAGACATCTTCAGAAGATTTCTTCCAAAAATGCAAAAGAATTTCTCTGTCTTCTTTCCAAAAAAAGTGAGGGGGCCCACCACACCACTTCCCTCGACCCCTTACCACGGGAGTCACTAAAGATGAGACTGACCATGATAAGGGTATGGGGCATTGATTGGCTTGGAGGATTAAGGGGAATCGGGTAGTGGAGCCAACATATTAGGTCGGCCACTGAGATTTTGCCCCTTTTTCTCCACCTGCGCTGGAGGGATTGCAGCGGGATTCAGATGCCGCTCTTGACTGAGCCCGGGTTTAGGGGCTACCTGGGTTTGTGCCCAACCTGGGGGCGCCAAGCGCAATTCGAGATCGGGATAGAGGGTAAAAGCAATCCATCCTTATAGCAAGTCCTAGAGTTAAGTAAAAAAGACTTCTCGGGAGTTTGGGAGTGTGACTATAACCAGTACTCATGTATAATATCCTCTTTCTAGTTAAAATGAGTATTACCTGCCTGCACAATCAATCTATGGCGATCTCGGTCTCACGCGCCAGTCCCTCTTGCTAAGCCTAAGTGTTAAGCATAGCATATCTTATATTAACCTATCTTAAAAGGACTTCCAGACATTGATTTTAGGAGAGTCATTTTGTAGGGCCATTCGCGAGCCAGTACCCTTATTAGGAAAGTAGGGACTTATTCGAAGTTCATAGATATAGTCTATCAGGCTGGTCTCCGGGGTCGTTTCCCTAGCAGAGCAGGTTGGTTTCCGGTTCCCTACAAGCGTTCTATATAAGCGGTCCCTGCCAGTTACATCAAGTTCCATTCCAGCAATCAATTAGGCTAGTATTGATAGTTCAAGCTAAAAATTCTGTCTTAAAAAAAATAATAGGTTAGCGGGACAAGGAAGAAAGTGCGATTGTATTAGTGTTCCGGGAAGAAAGGGAATCCTGCGCTTCTCTAAGAAAAGAAAAAGAGAGAGTTTACACAAGTAAAGTACTAAACGAGAAAAAAAGCATTTATCGAGAAAAGGTCCCATAGTCATGATTGGGTCGACCCAATCATGACTCATCATATTTATATATATAGACTCCTCATATTTATATATATAATAGAAAGATGAAAGGTTTATTTTTGTTCGGTCAGTCTGTTTCCTCTCCTCTCGATTCACCTAAAACTTCTTTTGCCACTGACGTGATACTGATACAATGAGCCATCTCATTCTACATTGAGTTAGCATCCTCACCTAACTTCCACTCCGTCTCATTAATTATTTTCTCTTTAAACATAACTTGCTTATCCCCTTTCCAATTCCACCACCTAATCCTAGGCTCCCTTGCTCCTTCTCTTCCATCTCTTAATACTAAGATAGAGTACTAAAAATCTATGTTGGGTTGCTACACTCTCTCCAGGTATCACCCTTACAATCCTTGAAATACTTCTGATCTGCTCGTCGCGTTAGGAAGAAGTAAATCTGACTAACATTAGAACCACTCCTAAGAGTTCCCAAGTGCGAGTCTCTATTCCGTGTTGGCAAGTATCAAATCATACGCCATAGCAAAAAGATACTTTTCCGCGTTATCTCAAGAAAAAGGACGAAGAATTATAGAATTGTCGTGTATGTTACTTTGTGGGTGTGGCCATTTTGAATCCCATTTCCTATGGTAGAGACAGTCGTTTTCCTCTTACGAATTAAGTTAAAGACCGCTCCCCTTCGGTCAAGATCGATACAATACAGCCGATCCGCTTTCTTCCGTCAGTAGTCGATATATTTATATAATTAGATTAATAGCAGTCCTATATCAGGTATGACAAGGTTGGCAAACTGTTTTCCTAAATTCGAATTTAGTTCACAGCCCTTCTTCATTAAAGTGGGCCGCAGTGGAAACGGCGAACAATTGCTGTAATATATAGTATAGATACCGGAGAAACATGCTGCTCTCCTCTTCTATTCAATTTTCTGTTTCTACATATCTTTCGAGAAGGGGGAGGTCATTAGAGGCTCCTCTGGAGGCCATGAAGGATCCGTAATTCATTGCAAGGCATTCTCCAATCCCCATAGGTGATACAGGAGTTGATTGAAAGGTAAGGTAGTGCATGCCCATCCTAGATTTCCTAGTTCCGATCCCTTTCAGCAACCAGAACTGAAGCGGGGCCCATTGAAGAACACTGTACCTTAGCCCGAGCAGCTGCTTTGTCCAATTCTTCCTAATCTGGGTAGGCCCAATCTTCCTTAGCCGGATTTCTCCTATCTATCTGATCCGAGGGATATTCTTTTCTCTAACCCTAGAAACCCTGCTTGAAGTATGTCCTTCGTCTTTCGACTCAGCCTCGCTAGTAATCCGTTCTCTGTAAAATGTAATGAAAGTGGGTTCGCTTCTTTGCTTTTCTTTCGATATCTCATCGATCAGAGGGGTTTATCCTAACTGGCTCCCTAACCGAAGGTTCTAAATGTATTTCCCTCCGAGGGCCTGGTCGATTCAGCGTTGGATCTTGAAATGCAATTCGCGATTGATAAGAAACATGCCCTTCCCCTCTAAATCGTTGTCAAGTACTGGATTGCCATCCTTCCTGGTTGTCCTTACTTACTATATGTGATATCTGGGAATTCCTCCCAAGCTCTATAACTAGAATATTCATTTATGGAGTTGCCTTTGCCAAGAAAGTTTCCTTTCTTCGATGAACCCCGTTCGTGATACGATACCCTGCCTGGGCCTCACACTTCCTCGAAACCAACCCACAGAAAACCACTGGCCCTTCACTCCCTACTGTTCTTCCTTTAACCCGCAGTTCCTTCAACAATGAAGGTTGGACTTACTGACTTGCCTCTCTGCTCAACCAACTCACCTGTTCGAGCCTGCTTTCGAAAGTGCATCCTTTTCCTTGGGCGAGGGTGCTTCCCTTCATCGATAGACTTTCCTACGAGACACGAGCGAATATACGTACGCCAATACCTACGATTCCTAGCCAATGGAATGAAATAGCAATTGTTCGAAGAATCCTCTCTGGCCACCTGAATAAGTTGATCAAACTCTTGGCATACAGATTTTCATTCTAGTTGGTATCGGCCTGTCATACTCATCCTCCCCTCGCCCATGAAGTATGATATCCGTTGTAGTGCTTCCAATAGCAGAGCCGTGGATCCGACAACCTTGTCTACTGTAAGGCTGGGGATGTGAGTCTATGCGTTCTCCACTCCATTCTATTGATGCTTCTTATTAGCTAGATCGGGCCCAATTGACAGACAGGTTCTGCCCTCCGAGCACTAAATCCCTTCATCTTGCACTGGATAAGGGAATCTAGTATTGAGAAAGAATGGTACTTCTTTTTTACGTCGTTTATAGACGGAGGAATGGATACGAGTAGCAACATCGGGAGATGGAAGCTGACACAGGCAAGACAAAACATGAGTCTTCATAAGCTAGAGCTTCCGACCTTTACTATTTACATCAGCTCAACCTTCTTGCCCATTTGCTTTAGCGGTTTGATTGGCGGGTTTTCGGCCTTGCGTAGATGGTTTGCTTGGGCTCTAGGGTCATTCCCTTCTCAAGGCTGGCAAAGTAGGTTCTTTATTACTCGAAAGCCGTTGCACTTTCGTTTCTTAAAAGTAAGGTATTGGTATACGGATCAGTAGGAACTGTTTTGGAAGTCTACTCTAGTCTAGTACAGTGCTTTAAAGTAAAGGTAGCCAGTAGTGGTAGCCTGTAATGGATCGTTCAGGGAAGGGAAGAAGCGTGGCATCATTTATCCTAGCTTTACAAGCTTGATAAGTATTGGTACAGGTATTGTTAATGGTTGGTTCCTTGAAGGGAAGTGCTATCATTATAGCTATCTTTTTACTAGTAATGGAAAGGTACAGGAACCTTCCTTGAGAAGAATGGGTTTTGGTGAAGTGAAGGTGCGGGGCTGGTATTGGTTTTTGTTGCTAGGTTTTGAAGATGCCTTGCAGGGAATTGGTACAGGTACAGCTTCCTTCGTATCTGGTATGGGTGATTGGTATAACCTAATGAAAAGAGGAGTGGTTGCTACTACTTCCTTAATAAAACCAGCTTCCTAAATAAAACAAATAACAACTTTATTGTTCTTCTTCCTGCTTTCTTCTTCTTCTTCTTCCTCTAGCTCCAATAGCAAAGCAACCTGCTTCGGATCCAGCATCTGCTTTCTTCCTATTTCCTAAATCTAACAAAAACAACTTCTTCTTCATCCTCCTACTCCTACAACCCTGCTTCATACCTTTTGGCCTTGCAGAGAAGTGGTATCACTGCCTGAAAGGATAAGAGTGTGTCTAGTTTTACAGTGTATAGCCTAGTGCTTGAGTAGAGAGGTTTCTTTCTGCCTTTTGTACAAGAGCAGTTAATGTAGTTGTACTGGTGCGTTCGTTTAGGCCTTGCTTGATGGGATGCAGGTGATGGTGAAGTGTTCCTTGCTTTAGAAGAGTCCTATATATTTTAGCTGACAAGAGCAGTTAAGTTAAGTAAAGTTATGGTAGTGGCAGGTAAGGATCCTTCGTTTCTGGTTTAAGCCCGGATAAGAAAACAAGGAAGTTGGTTGAAGACTCCCTCTCTCTCATTCTTCCGGAATGGAAATGCAATTCTCGATAGCAAGGTAGGAGACATAGCAGCCATAATCACTTTCATCAGAAAAGAGGTTTTCTTGCTTGAATTGACACGCTACAGATCGTTTTTCCGGGCCTATTCCTCATCAGGAAGAGCACTTGCCATTCTAAGGTTCAATGAAGCGGGTCGAAATATGGCTTGCTTACTTCTACTTCCTTCCGTTCGTGTAAGCACTCATGCTTCCACTTCACTCTCCTCTCGAAAGCCAGGCCAGGTTCTAAGTCCGGTAGGTCACTAGCAGTTCGAGAAGAAGGGTTTTGTTTGATTCACGAGTTCACTCAACAACCGGATTTGCCCTCGATACCCAGTCCGCAGAGAAGAAAAAGTGGATTTCCCTTAGGGCCACAACTAATTAGGCAACCCTATTTTCCCTCAGGAGATCAGGAGAGTCGATGGTTGATTCGAAAAGTCCCTCTCGCCTAGTGGCTAAACTAAAGAATCCGATGGGATCTAACCAGCACCAGAGATCTCTGTTTCAATACGCCGATCCGATCCTTGAAATACGCCGATCTACCAAACAGCTTGCTTGCTTTTAGTTGACGGGCAAACCTGAGCACTAACTAGTCCTGTTCCACTTCTGAATCTACGTCAAATTTCCGGAAAGCTAATCGATTTTTAAAAAGTGCATCTAAAGCACGCACCCTTTACTAAAATAAATGTAGTTGCATGCAAACCTTCTGCAATAGCATGATGAACCAAGAAATCTCCGGGTTAGCATATATCAATGATGTTTTCCAAGGGCTCAAAACGCTAGGTTCGTTCTCTCGCTCCGGTAGACTGCTTCTTCTCTCAATTGCCAAGAATGGTGCTGGTAGATAGCATGGTTTTGGTAGAAACGATATCTCGTACCTGCTTTGCTATAAGTGCCTTCCCTCCCTTTTGATTAGGGAAATGGGATTCAAGATTTCGAATAGTTCGATGCAGATGGGCCAGTTCTTGTCCGAAGAAGGATGTTTGCTTTGAGGTTTCCCCTAGTTGGGGAGACCGAGAAGGCCCTAACGACATTGCATCTCCTGTTCTCCTGTGTTAAGAAGAAAACTTGTCCGAAAAAGCGAGATGATAGGAATAGAGATTGGAATGAAAGTTGGACTAGTAGATCCTTGTTCTTGTTCAATGAATACTTCTTTCCCAGGTGCTGTCAGAAAAAGCAAACTGGTTGGATCCCAGTACTTAGAAACCATTTATCCGAAGCAGGTGCCAAACCTTCTCTTCTTCCCTTAGAAATTGGTCCAGAATAGGCATTCTTCGCTTAGGGCAGGTAGGTTCTCGGGAAAACGAACTAGACCGGTAAACTATTGCATCTTGGCCCGAGAAAAGAAAAGATGGATTGGAGTGATTGAACTAGAACCCGGGTGAGCCCTCCTATTGATCAGATCTCGGTAGTGAAATGATAGGAAATATGCCAAGAATAATTCCATTTCATCTCTTGTGTGATCAAACGGGTTGCCCAATGTACCAAATGCTTTCTATAAAGTGTGGAAATAGTCAATGTAGGATGGGACTCTGACCTAAAACATATGTGCTGGGTGTATCTTCCCGCCGACCAAAAACTTATGCCCAGTGCCAGACCAGAAAATAAAGGAAATATAGGAATGTGGAAATAGGAATGTAAGAAAAGCCATCAAGCTAGGAACACAGAAAGCTACCACTTCTTGTAAACAAACCTATGCTATGAAACAATCAAAGTAGATCGGATCGTATGAGGGATGCCTACAGGGCAAGGATATCATGATTTGAACAAGCAGGGGAAAGTCAAGAAGCAAGGGCAACATTTCAAAATCGAGTACTAAAATATATAGCAGTATCTGATCCTTGCTTGGGAGGAATTCCTAAGAAAAGAGAGTTCTCTCAGCCAGTGAGTTCCCTCTGCCAGACAAGCCAGTTCCTTCAGAGATGGAGAAGTAGCTCGGGCAGTAGAAAGCAGAGATGGAGAAGTAGCTCGGTCAGTGGAAAGTATCCGATTGATAGTCTCCTACCCTTGGGAAGACTTCCATAAATAGAGATAGATCCCTCCGATCCCTAAAGTAGAGGCACTCGTTTGAAGGAAGAGAAAGCCTTGGAACTACTCGTACCAAAGCCAGCCAGTACTTTTCTTGATCGCTTATCCTCGATCTTCCAGATAGAGTTCTGAGTGCTCATTTCTTATAGAATCGATTTCTAACCTTAGTTGATAGACAGAGAAAGCCCTGTGCTGTGTGTGCGTATCTTCCTACGAACTAGAGCGAAGCGGAGTAGCTTCTTTTTCCGCTTAAATCAAAGGATGGAATGTTGGACTATCAACCAACTGAGACTGCGCGAACTAGATAGCCGAACAGCTAAAGCAAGCAGTTACCAGACAAAGGCGAATGAAAGGAAACACAAACCGCAAGGTCAAGATGTTTTCTAGCGGCCGTCTAGCGCATCCGTTTTCTTGCTTGGATGAGTTCTGGAAGGGATAGAGGGATTAGGGATATTATCACTGAATTGAGATATGCATTCCATCCAGAAGTTTCATTTCCGCTTGAAGAAAGAGTGGGAACGTCGGATTAAGCTTCCAAAAGTGGGCTAATTGACCATATTTAGGAAGGAAGGCCTGTGCTCAAACTAGAGGTTTCTCCACTCCAATCAGGATAGCAAGATATCGATTATCCCGAGTGTATGTGACTTCCTGAATATCCATTCCATTGTTAGATGAATTAGCTGGGCTTTTGTTCGAGTCAAGCAGTGGGTTTGGATGAAGCGAATGTTGTTGCTGGCGGTGTGGTAGAGGTTGGATATTGTCCTTTATCCCCGGGAGATGATTGCGGATAGGTTCTTTCTTATTTATGCTCCTAAGTTAGCTATCGGCCTGTTCGCCCACATAAGCCTGAGACTCATCCACCTAGGAACCCGGAAATGCTTAGAGCAATAGCCAGCGAACTAATTTCACTTGCTGAGAGGATGAAAGGTGCCTCAACAATCCTCATGTCCAATATCTGCTGCCGAGAGAATCTCTGCGGCTCTATCTCGACCGTACAGAAGTAAGTTAGTTGCTTTTATTTTAGCAGAAAAGCGGCAGGTCGTGCCTGTCAGATTTGATTCGATCAGATAGGGAATCCCCACTTTTCCAAGACAACTACATTTCCATTTCCGTTACAGCGATAAAAAAGATAGTGTGCCACCTTGAGTCAAGGTATATTCCTTCTTTTGCTTCTTTTTCAGAACGAAGGGCTCCATCCTTCTTTCTAATTCGGCCCCCGGGGCTATAATATGGCGAGGAGACAGCACTTTTTCAGATATGAACGAACCTTTACTCGTACCTCTAACAGAAATGTGGAGGAGTTGATTTCCGATCTTTAACCGGAAGACGAGTCAATAAGTCAACAAAAGGGGTTACTCCCACCTTAGAGCACCACTACATTTACTTACTACGCGCCTATCCCTATCACATTCATTTCTTTTACTTTCCTGTCTATCATTACAGACCGGGGCTTTACTTTCCTACAAGGATTCCAGATACTCTACATGGTCTCCGCATTCATTCCTGTCTGCGAATCTCTATTCCAACCTCTACTCTGGGATTCTCTTCTTGTGTGCTACTCTAGACATATTGACAAGCCTGGCACTACTTCTACCTTAGAAACAGGATGATGGTACACTTCCCTACAGGTCAGTTCGGCGCTGGAATGGTTGTTTCCTTTAGGCGCATCGTATACTTGACCGGCACATTCATCCTAGTAAGTTTAACGGATTGGAGGTAGTTCCCTTTCTTTGTGCGCGTATACCTTCCCGGGTAAGTAGTAAGCTTTAGGAAAGACAACCATTGGTTCATAGGGAGATTCGTGTCATAGGTGCGCCGGTTTCTGACGAGGTTTGTGATGTCTCCAGGCCAGGTCTAAGCATAGCATAGTGGGCTCCTAGCTTTTTTGGGTGTCTCTGTTCCAGAAAGGATATTGGATGGAGCAGGTTCCTTGCTTGATTGGAAATCTTGATATCTTGCCAGGTTCGGTAAGGTTGACGTTGGTGCTAGAGCAACAGCTCTATTATGGATTCTCGTACTCGTGATGTGTCTTTAGCAAGACCAGGGCGGCACTTCCATTGGTTTCAAGTCCATCCATTGCGGGTTCCTATCCTAGGTTTCCTTTTCTAATATTTCCATTCCAGTTTCTTAGCCCGGGTACCTATCCACCAACACCATTCGAGTAGAGTTGGGTAGAGCGTGCATCTAAAAGAGTGGTTTCACCCTTGCCTTGATTGATATCTGACCTACTGCCATCTAGTAACCTTAAAGGTTGCGAATCCGGATATCATTCATTCCTTGGATCTTATCATTCTTTCCGAAGTAGAAGTGAGTCTATTG